TGCGGGTAAAAGAGTAATTGAACAAACATTGAATAAAACAGTACCTGAAGGTTCACAGGCGGCTGAATATTTATTCCAGAAGGGCTTATTCGATCTAATCGTACCACGTAATCCTTTAAAAAGCGTTCTGAGTGAGTTATTTCAGCTCCACGCTTTCTTTCCTTTGAATCAAAATTCAATAGAGCATTAAGTTCCTTTTTTATTTGTAGCAAACAAATAGTTAGTTTATCAGAATCCAAGTAAAACGAATATGAATGGGGTTTCTTTGTTGACATAAGATCTAAATTGTAAAAAGAAATCAAAAGTTGTGGATAACTCCTTTTTATCTATATTCTTGATTACTAATTCAGTTAAGAGGCCTCTATCAACAAGAAAAATAGTGAATTCTTATTTTCGTTAAATTCTAGGAAAATAAAAATATGTATATATAATCCAAATATATAATTCTAGAATATAGAAACTATAGATATGATATATGCTTTTGTACCTTCTATACTCACTTAGATATATACTTAGATTTATACTAATCTTTATCTTTATATAAATAATAACAGGTACAAATAGTAAATTGAGGTATCCTTTATATGACAACTTTCGACTTTCCCTCTGTTTTGGTGCCTTTAGTAGGCTTAGTATTTCCGGCAATGGCAATGGCTTCTTTATTTCTTCATGTTCAAAAAAATAAGACTGTTTAGATCTGATGGGCCCAACTCTGATCCATTTTTTTTTTCAAAACTAATACTTGTATCATAACGCAGATACCTATTTAGTGTAAGAAAAGAAGGTATAACATGCGGCGTTTCCGTCGAAAAGGGGCTCTTTGGCCTGTAGAAAGATGATATGGGGGTAAAGGAATTCTATCTATTTGAAAAAATATCAGGATCGCCGGATGGCTGAACTGTAAAATATGTATATGGATATATGTATATTGATGGGATCATACGAAGGGTATTTTTTTTTATTTTAGATCTAACCAATTTGATAAATTACTCTTAAAGGTTCACATCAAACTAGTACTAGTTGATGAGAGTTACTTCGGAAACAAAAAGAGTAAAGTCTAGGGTATTCTCTCAATTCCAATAAAACGAAACCAGATCAAGTATGAGTTGTCGATCAGAACATATATGGATACAACCTATAACGGGGTCGCAAAAAACAAGTAATTTCTGCTGGGCCATTATCCTTTTTTTAGGTTCATTAGGATTCTTATTGGTTGGAACTTCCAGTTATCTTGGGAAAAACTTGATATCTTTATTTCCGTCTCAGCAAATCCTTTTTTTTCCACAAGGGATTGTGATGTCTTTCTATGGGATCGCGGGTCTCTTTATTAGCTCCTATTTGTGGTGCACAATTTCGTGGAATGTAGGGGGTGGTTATGATCGATTCGATAGAAAAGAAGGAATGGTGTGTATTTTTCGTTGGGGATTCCCTGGAAAAAATCGTCGCATCTTCCTCCGATTCCCTATAAAGGATATTCAGTCCGTCAGAATAGAAGTTAAAGAAGGTATTTATGCTCGCCGTGTCCTTTATATGGATATCAGAGGCCAGGGGGCCATTCCCTTGACTCGTACTGATGAGAATGTTACTCCACGGGAAATCGAACAAAAAGCTGCCGAATTGGCCTATTTCTTGCGTGTACCGATTGAAGTATTTTGAGAAATGAGCTGAGAGAGTGAATGCTTTCTCAGCAGTAAGGAAAAACTAAAGAGTCCCCCTTTTCTATACCATAACTTAACTGAAGTTTCTTCATAACGCTCATTCTTTCTAGTCAAAGAAGACGTATACGTAACGTAACAACCACAAAACAAAACAGTGAATAGATTCATAAGTTCGATACTTTGTAATAGAACTCATGCATGAGAGAAATATTGGATGGCGTAGAGTCAACTAATGAGGTCGGTTCATTAAAAATTCATAGACGAAATGAAAAAATGTCAAAAAAGAAAGCATTCAACCCTCTTTTATATCTCGCATCTGTAGTATTTTTGCCCTGGTGGATTTCTCTCTCATTTAATAAAAGTCTGGAATCTTGGGTTACTTATTGGTGGAATACTAGGCAATCTGAAATTTTTTTGAATGATATTCAAGAAAAAAATATTCTCGAAAAATTCATAGAATTGGAGGAAATCTTTCTTTTGGAGGAAATGATCAAGGAATACAAGGAATACTCGGAGACACATCTACAAAACCTTCGTATAGGAATCCACAAAGAAACGCTCCAATTAATCAAGATACACAATGAGGATCATATCCATACGATTTTGCACTTCTTGACAAATATAATCTGTTTCGTTATTCTAAGTGGTTATTCAATTTTGGGTAATAAAGAACTTGTTATTCTTAACTCTTGGGCTCAGGAATTCCTATATAACTTAAGTGACACAATAAAGGCTTTTTCGATTCTTTTATTAACAGATTTATGTATCGGATTCCATTCGCCCCATGGTTGGGAACTAATGATTGGCTTTGTCTACAAAGATTTTGGATTTGCTCATAATGA